GCCTATCACAAGAATATTTTTTTTTGTGGGGCGATAGCTCTGAAAAGACAGATTGCCTATCCTTTCTTTCATCTCGGGAGAAATACGGTCGGGAGGAGCTAATTCAAATCCCTCGGGTAAAATAAGAACAGCCCCCACATTCAAACCCCCCTTTTTACCATTAGCAAGAACTTGTTTTAGTTGCATATCATACGGAATTCGAACAACTGCTTCAAATACAGTATCGGGGAGTACCGTTTGGGGAACCTCAATATCCACGGGCTTATTAGCTAAATGGCAATTGGCACATACAATACGCCCAGTCGCTTCTCTTGGATTTTCATAACCCTGTTGTGCAAAAATGGGATATGCATTTGAAATGTATGTCCGAGTTATTATATATATCATGAGCGATACGGAAATGAATCGAGTAATCTGTTCCTTTGTCCAAGAAAAGGTATTTCTAGTTTGCATGGTCCAATCATTGAGCCCAAAATTTCTACAATAAATTAGGTAGGTTGCTAGTATAGTTCCCTATCCACGATTCTGCTATGTACGGAAATAAGTTTACTCGAATATAAGAGAAATCCTCTGGAGAAATAGAAAGAGTAAGTACTTTTTTGAACGTTTTCTTTATTACTTCTTTATGTACTAAAGTAACAAACATTATAATTGGATTAATAATTAATTAGTCATTCATTGAATGATAAATCACTACAAGTGATGGAGATACACGATTTAAATAATGGAAGATCCAATATTTGAAAATTGTATCTAAAATGACTGGAAAAGTGGAAACAAGACCAGATATAATTTGATCGTTATGAGCAAATCCAAAATCTTTGTAGATAGAGCCAAGCATTAGTTCCCAACCATGGGGCGAATGGAATCCAATACACAAATCCGTTAATAAAAGAATACAAAAAGCTTTTATCGTGTCGCTTACGTTATATAAGAATTCCTGAACCCAAGAGTTAAGAATAACAAGTTCTTCATTACCCAGAATTGAATAACCGCTTAGAATAATGAAACAGATTATATTTGTCGAGAAGTGTAAAATCATATGGATACGATCTTCATTGTGCATCTTGATCAATTCGATTGTTTCTTTGTGTATTCCTATACTAAGCTTTTGTAGCTGTGGTTCCGGATATTCCTTTATCATTTCGTTCAACAGGAAGAGTTCCTCGAATTCTATGAATTGTTCTAGAATACTATTTTCTTGAATGATATTCAAGAAAGTTTCGGATTGCCTAGTATTCCACCAATTAGTAACCCAGGATTCTAGACTTTTATGAAATAAAAGAGAGATACACCCAGGCAAAAATACTATAGATGCAAGATATAGAAGGGGAATGAATGCTTTCTTTTTTTCCATTTTTTTTTTCATCTGTGAATTCTTAATGAACCCACCTCTTTTGTAAACTCTATGCGATCCAATATTTCTATCAAGCAATGAGTTCTATTACAAGGTATCTTTCCTATGAATCTATTCACTGTTTTTTATTTGTGATGTATTGGTTATGGTTAGTCCTTGAATCTCTAAAGAATAGCCAAATAGAATAAGAGTCCGCCTCAAATTCGAATGAAGAAATAATAAAAAATATTATTTTGTTTACTGATATCTCAATTGAGAAAATTCGCAGCAATTGTATTGTGTCCTTTCGATGAATGTCCCAAAGAGGCCCTTTCAAGTAATATCAAATGTTTCAAAAATTGGACCTAATCCCGAAATGGAATATTTTGATATAGGAGATGCCTCTATTATTTTTTTATTTTTTACCTCCTGATGAGAAATAATTTTTAGTTCATTTCAAAATACTTCAATCGGTACACGCAAGAAATAGGCTAATTCCGCAGCTTTTTGTTCAATTTCTCGTGGAGTCAAATTCTCATCAGTACGAGTCAAGGGAATAGCTCCCTGGCCTCGGATGTCCATATAAAGGACACGCCGGGCATAAATACCCTCTTTAACTTCTATTCTGATGGACTGAACATCTTTCATAAGGAATCGAAGGAAGATGCGACGATTTTTTCCAGGAAATCCCCAACGAAAAATACACACAATTCCTTCCTTTCTATCAAATCGATCATAACCACTCCCTACATTCCAGGAGATTGTGCACCACAAATAGGAACTAATAAAGAGACCTGCGATGCCATAGAAAGACATGACGAGCCCTTGTGGAAAAAAAATGATTTGCTGAGACGGAAATAAAGATATCAAATTCCTACCAAGATAACTGGACGTTCCAACCAACAAGAATCCTAATGAACCTAAAAAAAGGATAAAGGCCCAGCAGAAATTACTTGTTTTTCGAGACCCCGTTATAAGTTCTATCCATATATGTTCTGATCGCCAACTCATACTAGATCCGGTTGCATTTTATTGAAATTGAGAGAATAACCCCCCAAAAATTTGACTTTACTCTTTTTCCGAAGTAACTCTCATCAACTAGCACTATTCTGATGGGAACCTTTAGGCATAATTCACCGAATTGGCTAGATGTAAAATACTAGT